CTGGAGGGATAATATCAACCACTTGACGCCCATCCGCTGCATCCACTATGGTTATTTCATATCCTCCTTTTTCTTTTCGTATTATTTTGCTTACTATACCTGCTGCTGTAGCATTATAAACATTATTATTACTCTTACTCCCGTCGGGATAAATCTGACCCCTTCCCCTGTTCCCGCCTACGTATATGGGATATTTTAAGAAGTGAACATCTTTCTTAGTCGCAGGGTCCGGGGAAAGAATAGGAAAGATGATTTCACTATATTTCTGACCAGGAACAGGCCCTATCACAAGAATATTTTTTTTAGTGGGACGATAGCTCTGAAAAGACAGATTGCCCATCTTTTCTTTAATCTCGGGAGAAATACGATCGGGGGGGGCTAATTCAAACCCTTCGGGTAAAATAAGAACAGCCCCCACATTCAAACCGCCCTTTTTACCATTCGCAAGAACTTGTTTCAGTTGCATATCATAAGGAATTCGAACAACTGCTTCAAATACAGTATCAGGAAGTACCGCTTGTGGAACCTCGATATCCACGGGCTTATTAGCTAAATGGCAGTTGGCACAGACAATACGGCCGGTTGCTTCTCGTGGATTTTCATAACCCTGCTGTGCAAAAATGGGATATGCATTTGAAACGGGTGCCCAAGTTATTATATATATCATGAGTGATACGGAAATAGATCGAGTAATCTCTTCCTTTATCGAAGAAAAGGTATTTCTAGTTTGCATGGTCCAATCATTGAGCCCAAAAATTTCTACAATAAAATTAGGTAGGTCCCTAGTATAGTTCCCTATCCATGATTCTGCTATTTACTGAAATAATGTTACTCGAATATAGGAGGCATCCTTCTGCATGGGTCGAAGGAATAAGTACAATTTGGAATGTTTTACTTATGTACAAAGTAACAAACATTAGATTTTTCAGTCATTCATTGAATGATAAATCACTACAAGTGACGGAGATACACGATTTAAATAACGGAAGATCCAATATTTAAAAATTGTGTCAAGAATGACTGGAAAAGTGGAAACAAGACCGGATATAATTTGATCATTATGAGAAAATCCAAAATCTTTGTAGACAGAACCAATCATTAGTTCCCAACCATGGGGCGAATGGAATCCTATACATAAATCAGTTAATAAAAGAATAGAAAAAGCTTTTATTGTGTCGCTTAAGTTATATAGGAACTCTTGAACCCAAGAGTTAAGAATAACAAGTTCTTCATTACCAAGAATAGAATAACCACTTAGAATAACGAAACAGATTATATTTGTCGAGAAGTGCAAAATCGTATGGATACGATCCTCATTGTGCATCTTGATCAATTGGATCGTTTCTTTGTAGATTCCGATACGAAGCTTTTGTAGATGTGTTTCTGGGTATTCCTTTAGCATTTCGTCCAAGAGAAAGAGTTCCTCTAATTCTATAACTTTTTTTATAATACTCTTTTCTTGAATATCATTCAAAAAAATTTCGGATTGACCAGTATTCCACCAATTAGTAACCCAAGATTCTAGGCTTTTTTTAAATGAAAGAGAGATCCACCAGGGCAAAAATACTATAGATGCAAGATATAGAAGGGGAATGAATGCTTTCTTTTTTGCCATTTTTTCGTCTTTTATTTTTTAATGAACTCACTTCATTCGTTAACTCTCTACACTACTAATATTTATATCAAACATAAGTTCTATTACAAGTCATATGGATACTATTATGAATCCATTCCCTGTTTTTTAGTTTTTGATTTGTGATTCATTAGTTAATCCTTGAATTTCGAAATAATACAGAAAGAAAATAAAAAGAATCCACTTTTGTTACTGTGGAGTTGATTTACATACGCATAAAAATTTCGGACAAAGACAGTTTTCTGGCTGTTCCGTATACGTCTGCTTTGGCTCAAATGAGCATTCTGAAGAAATTCCAGTTAAGTTATACTATTACTATGGTCTATAAAAAAGACTATTCTTTAATTTGAGTTTTATCCCTTTTGCTACGAACTAAGAAAGTATTAATTCTGAACTTGATTTTTCAAAAAACTTCAATTGGTACACGCAAGAAATAGGCCAATTCGGCAGCCTTTTGCTCAATTTCTCGTGGGGTCAGATTCTGATCGGTACGAGTCAAGGGAATGGCCCCTTGGCCTCTGATTTCCATATAAAGGACACGACGTGCATAAATACCCTCTTTAACTTCTATTCTGATGGACTGAATGTCTTTCATAAGGAATCGGAGGAAGATTCGACGATTTTTTCCAGGAAACCCCCAACGAAAAATACACACTATTCCTTCTTTTCTATCGAATCGATCATAACCGCTACCTACACTCCACAAAATTGTGCACCACAAATAGGAGCTAATAAAGAGACCTGCGATCCCATAGAAAGACATCACGATCCCCTGTGGAAAAAAAATTATTTGCTGAGACGGAAATAAAGATATCAAATCCCTACCAAGATAACTGGAAGTTCCAACCAAAAAAAAACCTAATGAACCTAAAAAAAGGATAAAGGCCCAGCAGAAATTGCTGATTTTTCGAGATCCTCTTATAAATTCTATCCATATACGTTCTGATCGCCAACTCATACTAGATCTCGTTGCATTTTATTGGAATTGATAGAATAACAAAAATCTATTTGACTTTTTTTGTTTCCGAAGTAACTCTAATCAACTAGCACTATTTTGATGTGAACCTTTACTTTAGGAGTAATTCGATGAATTACTTAGATCTAAAATAATAACATCACCTTTATATGATTCCCTATAGATACCTACATCCATATAGATATATTGACTTTACATCTCAAACATTCGTCGCCTGATCTGTTATATATTTTCTATTTTCAAATACGTATAATTCATTTCCTCAGATATCATGTTTACGCATGTATAATCGCTTATGTTTGGAGTAAGCCACATGTTAGACTCTAGTCTACTAAATAGATAGCTGTGTTATCGTCAAAGTCTAAGTTTTGAAAAAAAAAAAATAGACGGCACTAGCATATTTAAAAAATATTGTTTTTTTCAACATGAAGAGATAAAGAAGCCATTGCAATTGCCGGAAATACTAGGCCCACTAAAGGCACAAAAATGGAGGGTAAGGTGGTGAGAGTTGGCATAGAATGGATACCTCGACTTAATATTTGTACCTGTTATTTATTGTTATATTAATTGTTATATTAATATTTTTACCTGTTATTTATTGATTGTTATAAAAGGTATCTTATAATTATACTAATTCATATATAATTATACGAAGTAATATCTACGTGAGTATATATAGAAAAGGAATGAGGAATGTCGAATTAAATTTACTCATCTTTCGACATGAAATATATGTATCATAATAGACTTTTGTATTATTTTATTTATTATCTTGTCTTATAATTTTTTTTTATTAAAATTTAATAAAGATTTTCTTACAAATTCCAAAAAAGTTCGTTATAATCCGATCCAACAACAGGGATTCTTAGTAAAACTAGAGATCCTCTAGAGATGTAGAAAGATGCAAGACTCTATGCCGCTATTTGCTATAGTTGAATTATATATACACATGTAATGTAAGTAAGAAGGGGAGCATTAAATTCATTTTATTCCCCTTGCCAAATTTTGCGGAAGAAATAATTCGCTCTTTTATTTTGTTTGATAGGGGTTTCCTAATTACTAATCAGGAATATCGGTAAAAAAAATTTCTCCGCATGATTCTTTCTACAATTTTATCTTATGTTACCCAAGAAAAATCCATTCTTCGAATTTTTACTTTGATTCCTATAAACTAAATAACTACTTGTTCGTCACAAATAAAATAATGAATTTTTTAAGTTTTAAGTAAGGCTTTACTTGATTGAATTTTGATTCGAGGGAACGAAAGCGTGGAGCTGAAATAACTCACTCAAAACACCTTTTAAAGGATTACGTGGTACGATTAGATCGAATAAGCCCTTATGGAATAAATATTCAGCCGCCTGTGAACCCTCAGGGACTGTCTTATTCAATGTTTGTTCAATTACTCTTTTACCCGCAAATGCGATGTAGGCATCGGGTTCGGCAATAATGATATCCCCCAACATACCAAAACTAGCTGTCACCCCACCAGTAGTAGGAGATGTAAGGATTGCTACATAGAATAATTTTTTATTTGATTGATAATCATATAAAGCGGAAGATATTTTGGCCATTTGCATCAAGCTCAAACTTCCTTCTTGCATGCGTGCTCCTCCAGAAGCACACACTAAAATAAGAGGTAAAAATTGATTGGTAGCATACTCGATCAAACGGGTGATTTTCTCGCCTACTACGGATCCCATACTACCCCCCATAAACTGAAAATCCATAACCCCAATTGCTACGGGAATACCGTTTAATTTACCTGTGCCTGTTTGAATAGCCTCAGTTAATCCTGTCTTTCTTTGATAAGAATCAATACGATCTTTATAAGGTTCCTCCTCCGAATGAAATTCAATGGGATCCAAAGAGACCATGTCTTCATCCATAGGGTCCCAAGTACCTGGATCAATCGAAAGTTCGATTCTATCTGAACTACTCATTTTCAAATGGTATCCACATTGTTCACAAATATTCATTTTTGATTTCCAAAATTTTTTATAATTTAATCCATAACAATTTTCGCATTGAACCCACAAATGCCTGTATTTTTGAGTTACATCTAGATCATTAGAACTTTTTGTTCTAGTTAAATCACTTGCATCCGTGCTAGTTCTTATACTGGAACTCTCACTTTCACTACTATTTCCACCTTCACCACAAATGTAACTATAAATGTAACTGTCACTGTAATTGTGACTACCACTTAAAATGTAACTATCAATACAGATTTGAGCCCGAAGATAACTGTCAATGCAACTATTAATGTGATTATTCCAACTATATTTAGTATCATACATGTAACGATCATAGTGGGAATCATCACTCTTAGATACATGATTTTGATAAGTAGAGTTCCGAAAACTATAAAAAGAACTTTCTAGTTCACTT